TTATTTTATTATAAATAAAAAAATAAATAAAAATATTGATACATAAGATAAATACAAGAATAGATAAGACGAGATTCGTCCACCTCCCATATATTTAATCCCTTCCCCTATAAAAAAACTTGCAACACCAACACCATTTGTAATTCCATCAATTATACGTCTATCAAAAAACTGAGTTAGTTTGGTTAATCCTCTTATCCCCACGGTAAAAACTCTAGTATAAAAAATATCTATGTAACCACGATTATATGACCAATTGTATATCACATTTTTTATTCGGTCCACAAGAATTCTTTTAGGACCCCCTTTTACAAATGAATTGATTAAATCCAAATTCTGGAAAAATGAATAAGCGGATCCATATAAAATATATGCTATGAATAGTCCGAAAATTGCTATACTTACCGAAAAAATTGCATTTGTAAAAAATTCATTCAAATTTACAGAATAATTAGAACTTGAATGTAAAAGATTTGTTGATGGGGTTAACCATTTCGATAATATATCAAAATCTATTACTCCTTGATCAAAAGAAATTCCTATTGATCCAACCAACAAAGTAAATAGTACTAATACAAGAAGAGGAAATAGCATAGTATTGTCCGATTCGTGAGGATACATGGAAGTGTATTTATTTCCAAAGTAAGTACTAAAGTATCGTATCCTATTTCTTACATTATTATCAATTTTTGATCTTTCTTTTGCAAAAAAAGAAACCTTTTTATTCATTGTTGATAAAAGTAAATTTGGATTGACTCCTCTTGGAGTTCCTTTTCCCCATAGAGATATGGAATAGAACGAACCATTTTTCGTGCTACTGTAATTTTTAAAATGAACGCGGAAATACCCATCAAAGGTAAGTAAATATACCCGAAACATATAAAATGCGGTTAATCCTGCTGTGAAATAAGCTATTACTGCGAAAATTGGTGAATACAACCAACTATCATTAAGAATGTCATCTTTGGACCAAAAACAAGCAAGAGGTGGAATACCACAAAGAGAAAGTGTACCCAATAAAAAAGTAGTTCTTGTAATTGGAACATATCTTGTTAAACCACCCATAAGAACCATATTCTGACTTTTATCTGGTGAATATCCAACAATAGGTTCCATTGAATGAATAATAGATCCGGATCCCAAAAACAATAAAGCTTTTGAATAGGCATGAGTGATCAAATGGAATAAAGCAGCTCGATAAGAACCTATACCTAGAGCTAACATAATATAACCCAATTGAGACATTGTAGAATAGGCTAAGCTTTTTTTAATGTCTCTTTGAGCAAGGGCCAAAGTAGCCCCTAATAATAGTGTTATTACACCTATTAAAGAAATGAAATTCATTATATAAGGTATGACTATGAAAAGAGGAAGAAGCCGAGCTACAAGAAAAATTCCTGCTGCTACCATAGTAGCAGCGTGTATAAGAGCCGAAATAGGAGTGGGTCCTTCCATAGCATCAGGTAACCATACGTGAAGGGGGAATTGTGCGGATTTAGCAACTGCACCGACGAATAATAAAGAAGCACACAAGGTAGCAAATAAAGAATTGACCCCATTATTCTGGATTAAGTTATTAGTTATTTCGAGCAAATACCGAAATTCTAAACTACCTGTTATCCAATAAAAACCTAAGATTCCTAACAATAAACCAAAATCCCCTACGCGATTAGTTACAAAAGCTTTTTGACAAGCACTTGCTGCAATTGGTCGTGTGAACCAAAACCCTATTAATAAATAAGAGCACATTCCCACAAGTTCCCAAAAAATATAAATTTGTATCAAATTTGAACTAGTAACTAATCCCAGCATAGAAGTATTAAAAAAACTCATATAAGCAAAAAATCTCAAATATCCTTGATCGTGATACATATACTTGTCACTATAAATAAGAACCATGATTCCAACAGTAGTAATTAGTATTGACATAATAGAAGTAAGTGGATCGATCAAGTATCCAAACTCTAAGGAAAAATCATTATTGATGGTCCAAGACCATAGATATTGATAGATAAAACTTCCATTTATTTGTTGAATAGACAGATTGGCTGAAAACACCATAGCTATACTTAAGAGTAAAACACTAGGAAAAGCCCACATGCGACGAATATTTTTTGTTGCTGTCGGAATAAGTAGAAGTCCAAATCCTATTGACATAGTAACTGGAAGTGGAAGAAAAGGTATTATCCACGCATATTGATATGTATGTTCCATAAGAAAAGAAACTCTTTTTTCTTATAATTACAAATTGTTCTCGATTCACCAATTCTTATCTTTTTTATCCTTTTAGAAAGGATAAATAATAAAAGAAATCAACAAAAAAAAAATATCTGAAAAAAAGTCAAATATTGGGATTCTTAATTATTCTGATTTTTTTTTTCCCTCATGTCATTTATATATGTGATGTGCGCGCATACGTATATGTGATATATATATCACATATACATGTATATATAAATATATTTGTATTATATATATTTGTATGTTTATTATATATTTATATGTTAAAGTAAAAAAACAATATACACGAAATAAGTATAGATAATAACTAAAAAGAACGATCCATTTTGAAGAATACATGTCTTTCACATACAACGATAAAAGGAGGAACCCCCCTTTTTGAATGGCAGTTCCAAAAAAACGTACTTCTATGTCAAAAAAACGTATTCGTAGAAATATTTGGAAGAAAAAAGGATATTTAGTTGCAGTAAAAACTTTTTCTTTAGCGAAATCGGTTTCCACCGGGCATTCAAAAAGTTTTTTTGTGCGACAAACAAATAATAAAGTCTTAGAATAATCTCAATTGATATAGCCTAAAGAACCTCAAATTTTGTAAGATGAATGTTAACTAATGTATTTTTCTGTATTGAATTTATCAATATTACTTAGAACTCACTGCTGTGATATATAGAATAAGAGTTTTTTGTATATTGGGTTCTAAGTATTATTTTTTTCCCTATCGCAATTGTACTTTTCTATTGTGAAAAGTACAATTGTGATAGAGATTGAAACTCTTTTGTTATATGCCTATCCCAAAACTTAATTGGTTTTGTAAATGGTATTCTAAATTAGAAATTATATGCGCAATAAAGAATATTAATACTTTAATTTTAATATACTAATTATTTGTATTTAATGATGAAATTGTGATAGATATGGAATTCTAGTTATTTTATTTTGTTCTCGGATAAATGAAAAACAAATCATAAAAAAATAGAGAAAAAAAGACAATTCTTAGTTTTATACCTCAACCGAGAAAAAACTATGGAGTTCCAACTGTTTGGAGAAAACTTAGTTTCTAGTACATGAAAGTTGATTGTTAAAAAACCCACGACGATACTACCTAGGTAGGTATTTTATTGAAGATTCAAATATTTAAACCACAAACCAGTCTTTATTCATTGATTCTAATTAATGTTTCCTAAACTATATTGAATCCTTGAATCTCGACGATTCAACATGAATTGACTATTATTATTTCAAGTAAGCCGCCGTGGTGAAATCGGTAGACACGCTGCTCTTAGGAAGCAGTGCTAAAGCATCTCGGTTCGAGTCCGAGTGGCGGCATCTTCTAAAAGAGATACAATAGATCCTAAAATGTATTCAATTCGCGATTTCCAATTCTGTAATGGGACCCCTTTTATGATATTTGCGACTTTAGAACATATATTAACTCATATCTCTTTTTCGATCATTTCAATTGTGATTATGATTCATTTGATGACCTTATTAGTCCACAAAATTGTAGGATTACGTGATTCATCAGAAAAAGGGATGATAGCTACCTTTTTCTCTATAACAGGATTATTAGTTTCTCGTTGGATTTCTTCGGGACATTTTCCATTAAGTAATTTATATGAGTCATTAATCTTCCTTTCGTGTAGTTTCTTCATTATTCATATGATTCCCAAGATACGTAACCTTAAAAACGATTTAAGCACAATAATTGCACCAAGTACCATTTTTACTCAAGGCTTTGCCATGTCGGGTCTTTCAACTGAAATGCATCAATCCACAATATTAGTACCTGCTCTACAATCTCAGTGGTTAATGATGCACGTAAGTATGATGTTATTGAGCTATGCAGCTCTTTTATGCGGATCATTATTATCAGTCGCTCTTCTAGTCATTACATTTCGAAAAAACATCAAAATTTTTTGTAAAAGCAATAGTTTATTAATTAAGTCATTTTTATTTGGTGAGATTGAATATTTGAATGAAAAAAGAAGTGTTTTTAAAAACACTTCTTTTCCTTCATTTCGAAATTATTACAAATATCAATTAACTGAGCGTTTGGATTATTGGAGTTATCGTGTCATTAGTCTAGGGTTTACCTTTTTAACCATAGGTATTCTTTGTGGAGCAGTATGGGCTAATGAGGCATGGGGATCCTATTGGAATTGGGACCCCAAGGAAACTTGGGCATTTATTACTTGGACCATATTCGCGATTTATTTACATACTAGAACAAATATAAATTGGAAAGGTACGAATTCGGCACTTGTAGCTTCTATAGGATTTATTATAATTTGGATATGCTATTTTGGGATCAATCTATTAGGAATAGGTCTACATAGTTATGGTTCATTCACATAAACATCTAATTGAATAAACTACATGAAGAATACATAAGATAAAAACATCATCCCATATATAATGAAAGTTTGTTTTTATGAGTTTTTGAGAACCATTTAAATTTGAATGATTCCTTGATTCAAACGGTTCTCAAAAACTCGAGATGTATCTAATTACAATTCTTATTCATTTTATTTCTTTTTTCATTATACAGTACAGCAAACGATTTTCAAAATATTAAATTCAAAGAATTATAAGACTTTCCTTCCGTTTCATTAATGAAACACTATCTATGATAATAATTGGATAAGATAGCGTGTACCTTGTCAACTGATAACGAGAGAACAAAATCGGGATAAATACCAATACTTATTACGGGTAGAAAGATACAGATTGAAAGAAATAGTTCTCGTAGTCCAGAATCCCAAAAATTAGAGTTTGGAATATTAAATAACTTGTATCCATAAAACATCTGACGTAACATAGATAATAAATAAATAGGAGTTAATATCATTCCAATTGCCATTACAAAAGTAATTAGCATTTTTGACATTAAAAGATATTTTGTACTAGTAATTAGTCCAAAAAATACTACAAATTCCGCAACAAAACCACTCATTCCTGGCAATGCAAGAGAAGCCATCGAGAAGCTACTGAACATGGTAAATGTTTTTGGCATTGGGATAGATATCCCTCCCATTTCTTCGAGATAAACAAGACGTGTTCTATCACAACTCGTTCCCGCCAAGAAAAAAAGTGCAGCACCAATAAATCCATGAGAGAGCATTTGTAAAATAGCTCCATTGAGTCCCATGTCGGTTATAGAACCAATTCCTATAATTGTGAAACCCATGTGAGATACAGAGGAATAGGCTATTCTCTTTTTTAAATTACGTTGACCAAGAGAAGTTGAAGCTGCATAGATTATTTGCATTGTTCCTATTATCACCAACCAAGGAGAAAATATAGAATGAGCGTGGGGTAGTAATTCCATATTGATCCGAATCAATCCATATGCGCCCATTTTTAATAGGATTCCAGCTAAAAGCATACATGTACTGTAATGTGCTTCTCCATGGGTATCAGGTAACCATGTATGTAGGGGTATAATTGGCAATTTGACAGCATAAGCAATAAGGAAGCCAAAATAGAATATTATTTCCAATGCCACAGGATATGATTGATTAATTAATCTTTCAAAATCTAATGTTGGTTCATTGGAACCATATAAACCCATACCTAGAACTCCTATTAAGAAAAAAATGGAACCCCCTGCAGTGTACAAAATAAACTTTGTAGCCGAGTAGAGACGTTTCTTTCCCCCCCACATGGATAAAAGTAAGTAAACAGGAATTAATTCTAACTCCCACATGATGAAAAAAAGTAAAAAGTCTCGAGAGGAAAATAATCCTATTTGACCGCTGTACATTGCTAGCATCAGGAAATAGAACAACCTCGAATTTCGAGTAATTGGCCAAGCTGCTAAAGTTGCTAAAGTAGTGATAAATCCTGTCAGTAAAATGGGTCCTATGGAAAGTCCATCGATTCCTAGTCTCCAGTGGAAATCAAAAACATCTATCCATTTAGAATCTTCCTTCAATTGCATTAATGGATCATCCAATTGGAAATGATAACAGAATGCATAAGTCGTTAGAAGGAGTTCTAATAAGCATATACATATAGTATACCACCTAAACATCTTATTCCCTCTATGAGGGAAAAAGAAAATTGAGGAACCCGCGAATATCGGTAAAACAACAAGTATTGTTAACCAAGGAAAATAACTCGTGATAAAGACAAGATACATTTTGACCAGAAAAGCCCGTCCGCAAAATAATATATTTTGTCGAGCACGGGCTTTTGTCGGTAAAGAGGAATCACAAATGATTCAAGTGGAGTTTTTTGTAACGTATCAATAAGATAGAGCCATACTGCGAGTTGTTTCAGGCCCTAAATAAACACGGACACTCAAAAAATCTGTTGGGCAGGCAGATTCACATCTCTTACAACCTACACAGTCCTCGGTTCTTGGCGCGGAAGCTATTTGCTTGGCTTTACATCCGTCCCAAGGTATCATTTCCAATACATCTGTGGGGCAAGCTCGTACACATTGAGTACACCCTATACATGTATCATAAATTTTTACTGAATGTGACATTGGATCTATAAAGTACAGTTTTGAACATAAAAGATTTTCGATCTGGTCAAATCAAATTAGTAGTAAATGAATCATATATTATATATTGTAATATTGTAGACACCAGACGAAACAGTGGTTTATTAAAAACAATCAATATATTTCTTAAATCAATCTGTTTATGAGAAAAGGTCAAGACACTTTGATTTTCGTTTCAACAATTATGATGATACGAGTTGCACATGCGAATTAAAATTAATTGGCCAACAAATCGGTCATCATTATTTCAATATAAATATAAAAATGCAATTCAATAAAATGGAATTGCATTCAAATTCAATAAAAAATAGTATTTCAATTCTATTAAATATTTTTATGTGTCTTTATTTAAATTATCTATGATGATTATCACTAATTATTCAACAAATTCGATTGATTAATACGAGTTGATTTTCTGTTACGATGGATCGACGAAACAATAGCAAGTCCAATAGCTGCTTCAGCAGCTGCAATGGCTATAACAAAGATTGAGAAAATGTCTCCTTTTAATTGGCGACTATCAAATATATCAGAAAATGTTACAAGATTGATATTAACCGAATTTAGTATAAGCTCAAGACACATAAGCGCTCTAACCATGTTTCGACTTGTGATCAATCCATAGATACCGATAGAAAATAAATAAACACTCAAAAAAAGGACATGCTCAAACATCATTGACTAACTCCTTATCAATCTCGATTCATTTCAATATGAACAACAATTCAACCGATTCAATTGATTAGAATAGAACAATTACACAACAAAAGAAGATATTGACGGTAGATAGATTTAACTAAAAATTTCTATTTATTTATTTAGAATTTAGTTAGAATTCTAAGAATTGGGAATCATTATAAGTTAAGTATTTTTATTGCTTATTGTCGAGCCATAGTAATTGCACCTATCAAGGAAACTAAAAGAATTATTGAAATGAGTTCAAATGGAAGATAAAAATCTGTTGATAAATGAATCCCAATTTGTTGAACGTTATTTATTAGGTCCTGTTCCATAATCTGGTTTGACCTTGCAGTCCAAATAATTCCGTACCATGACGTATCTGGGATAGTAGTAATTAGTGAAAAAAGAATAGTTGTACAAACCATCAAAGTGACCCCATCTCCAATGGTCCAAAAATAGGAATTATTGGAATATTCTGAACCATTCATGAACATTACAGCAAATATGATCAAGATATTTATGGCTCCCACATAAATAAGGAGCTGTGCGGCAGCTACAAAATAGGAGTTCGATGAAATATAGAATAAGGATATACAAACAAGAACCAATCCCAATGAAAAGGCAGAATAAATTGGATTGGTAAATAATACTACCCCCAGACCACCTAATACAAGAATTGACCCCAGAAATACAACAAGAATATCATGTATTGGTCCAGGTAAATCCATTATGTATAAAATACAAAATAAATAACTTTAACTATTTCATGACCTTACTTTAACTTTACTAAATAAATGGTCCAGGAAAGGAAAAGGGGTTACCCAATTTTTGTTTTCTTGTATATAATATTGTATATGATACATTTATAATTGAATTGAATTTGAATATGGATTAATGTAGATATAGATAAAATTATCGGGCCAACCTTACTTTATTTATATTTATCCGAAAGAAAAAAGAAAAGAAAAAAGTAGTTGAAATTTGCTATTTCGAAATCATCACTAAAAATATATTTTTAGTTTAAATCAAAGAGTGATTCTCAACAATCATTAGTTTTTATTTGTAGTTACTGACTACCCAAAATAAAAAGCTTGGATCCTTTATATCAAAACAAAATCTTAGTAATCGGTAATTGTTCTTGAATCAAAGGGTTTATCTTTGTCTATTTTTATTTGAGTCGAATTCATAACTGTTTGAATTGTATAATCTCCAATTATTGAGATTGGTAATCGACCCAAAGCAATTTGATTATAATTCAATTCGTGACGATCATAAGTAGAAAGTTCATATTCTTCAGTCATTGATAAACAATTTGTTGGACAATACTCGACACAGTTACCACAAAATATACAAACCCCGAAATCTATACTATAATTAAGTAATTGTTTCTTTTTAATATCTCTTTCAAATCTCCAATCAACAACGGGTAGATCTATCGGGCATACACGAACACATACTTCACAAGCAATACATTTATCAAATTCAAAGTGGATTCTACCCCGGAAACGCTCTGATGTGATCGATTTTTCATAAGGATATTGAATAGTTACAGGTAAACGATTTGTGTGGGATAAGGTAATTATGAAACTTTGACCAATGTACCTTGCAGCTCGTATTGTTTGTTGACCATAATTCATGGACCCAATTACCATAGGGAACATATTGTAGATATACATGAAAAATTTGACGTTTCTTTCTCTTGTTTGATAGAGATTATGAATCTAAAATAGTGTTATCGTATTCTCTTATTTATAATGAAACAAGTTGGGAAGAAGTTGTTAATAACAGATTACCTAGAGAAATAGGTAAAAGAAATTTCCATCCAAGATTTAATAACTGGTCCATTCTCATTCTAGGTAAAGTCCATCTTGTTGTGATAGAAATGAAGAGAAACAAATAAGCTTTAGTTAATGTAATAAGGATACCCATTGTCATTCCAAAAATGCCGGCGATTCCTTTTATTCCGAAAAGCTCAAAAATGGATATATACGGAATAGGTAAATTCCACCCACCTAAGTAAAGAACTGTTACAAATAATGAAGAAACTAATAAATTTAGGTAAGAAGCAAGATAAAATAAACCGTATTTGATACCCGAATACTCGGTTTGATAACCTGCTACTAATTCCTCCTCCGCTTCTGGTAAATCAAAGGGCAATCTCTCACATTCGGCTAGAGAAGAAATTAGAAAAACAATAAATCCTATAGGCTGACGCCACAGATTCCACCCCCAAAAACCATATTTTGACTGTGCTTCAACTATATCAACTGTACTTGAACTGTTAGATAATCATAGTCGATAATAACATCACTGTTCCCATCGCTATTTCAAAACCGTACGTGAGACCTCAGCTTCATACGGCTCCTCGATGGCCACAAAAAAAATGTAAGGATGGGTTCGGTATTATCACCATCTTTGGATGGATAGAATAAAGATAGATCGGAAAGTCCCAAATTTGACCAATGGAATTCTGTCTGCTAGAATAAGAAAAAAAGTGCTTCCGAATTGATCTCATCCTTTACAATAAAAATTTCTCTTTGTTCGGTAATAACTTAATATTTCAATAAAATACTCCTTATATCAATCAATACAAAATAAAAAGAATTAGTCATTAGTTCATGAATCGTGATAAGAATTCGATATGTATGAATATGGATAGAGAAAAGAATAAATAAGGATCCCCTTTTTTTATTATTCATTCAATTACTGCATTCCATTTCTTTTTTCCTGTTCTTCTGTCTCAGAGGAGGATACTCAAAAATAAAATAAAGAATTAATTCGTTCTTGATAGTCATTTCTTTAACCAGTGAATAGGAGCATACTCTAGATCGGAATCGTAGGGAAGTACTACTTGATCATTTCTACCAATTTCAAGTCCTTATTATGATTCGTTTTATGAAGAAATACCTCTTTTTTGATACCTTACATTATCTCCATTACTAATCCTTTGTGTACCTTGGTGTTCCTAACCGTCCACTGACTTTTGATTGATCCCCGGTATAGTAATACATATGAGACAGTAGTAGAAACTCCATACAGTTGATCTTTTGTTTGCGCCCGCTTCAAGATATGATGACTAATCAAAAAATCTTAATCTTGGGGTAAGCAGTTTACACTGCTTATTTTTACTTCAACTTTATTCTTGTACATAGGGAATGAGATTGTTTCTTCTTACTACAAATTTTGAAGCTGTTTAGTTTCACTCATATAACTATCTGGTTTAACTCATCAACCCGAATGCTGAATAAAAAAAATGAAAACATCTATTCAATACATTGAACCTCTTTCTTTTTTCTTTTATTTCTAGAAGAGAGGTTCAAAGTTCATATTTCAACGAATCACACGTAGAGATATTGATAACACACATAGAGTTAATGGTATTTCATAACTAATAGATTGAGCAGCAGCTCGTAGACCACCTAAAAAGGAATATTTATTATTCGATCCATATCCTGACATAAGAAGCCCAATAGGAGCAATACTAGAAATGGCGATCCATAAAAAAACACCTATACTGAGATCGGCTAAAACAAGACGATACCCAAAAGGAATTACTAAATAACTTAGTAGAATTGATATAACCGCTATAGACGGTCCCACACTAAACAAATGAATATCTCCTCGAGATGGGAGGAGGTCCTCTTTAAAAAGTAGTTTAGTCCCATCCGCTATAGCTTGAAGAATTCCCAACGGGCCAGCATATTCAGGCCCAATACGTTGTTGTATCGCTGCAGATATTTCTCTTTCTAACCACACAATTACTAGTACCCCCATTGTTATTCCCAATATAAGGGTCAAAATGGGTACAATCCATATTAGTCCATACACTTCTTTTAAAAATTCCGATGTAGAAAAAGAATTGATAGTTTGTACTTCTGTCGTATCAATTATCATTTCAACGATCAACTTCTCCCATAATGATATCTATACTACCCAATATCGTCATGATATCAGCCAATTTCATTCTTTTAACTAGCTGAGGAAGAATTTGCAAATTGATAAAACCGGGTGGACGAATTTTCCATCTCCAGGGGAAAACACTATTATCTCCTATCAAATAAATTCCCAATTCTCCTTTTGGGGCTTCCACTCTCACATAAAGTTCTTGTTTCGACAATTCTAAATTGGGTGAAGGTTTTTTACTAATAAATCTATATTCAAAATCATTCCATTCGGAATTCTTTGCTCTATCAAAGCGTCGTACTTCTAAATTTTCATAAGGTCCTCCAGGAATTCCTTCTAGAGCCTGTTGAATAATTTTTATGGATTCCTTCATTTCACCGATTCGTACTAAATAACGAGCTAATGAATCTCCTTCTTTTTGCCATTGGACTTCCCAATCGAATTCATTGTAACACTCATAATGATCAACTTTACGAAGATCCCATTGGATTCCAGAAGCTCGTAACATCGGTCCTGATAAACCCCAATTTACAGCTTCTTCTCCACCAATAATGCCCACTCCTTCAACTCGTTCCAAAAAAATGGGATTCCACGTAATAAGTTTTTGATATTCAACAACTCCTGTTAAAGAATAATCGCAGAAATCCAAACATTTATCTATCCATCCATAAGGTAGATCAGCAGCTACTCCTCCAATACGGAAATAATTATGCATCATTCGCATACCTGTGGCGGCTTCGAATAGATCATATATCAATTCCCTTTCTCTGAAAATATAGAAAAAGGGAGTCTGTGCACCGATATCCGCCATAAAAGGTCCAAGCCATAACAAATGAGAAGCTATACGGCTCAATTCCAGCATAATTACTCTGATATAGCTAGCTCTTTGAGGTACTTGAACATTTTCCAATTGTTCTGGCGCATTTACGGTTATTGCCTCTGTGAACATAGTAGCTAAATAATCCCATCGTGTTACATAAGGTAGATATTGTATAATTGTTCGATTTTCCGCTATCTTTTCCATTCCTCTGTGTAAATAGCCCAATATGGGCTCACAGTCAATAACATCTTCACCATCGAGAGTAACGATTAGTCGGAGAACACCATGCATTGATGGGTGGTGAGGCCCCATATTGACTATCATGAGATCTTTTCTTGTAACCGGTACTGTCATATCTTTTCTTCCTTAATTCATTATTCCATGAATTCCTCAAAACGAGACTCATCAAAACGAAAAATTGAATACTACTAAAAAAAATTCAAACGATTAAATTAACGAGTTTTTGGCTCTCGAATATTCAACTGACCAATTAATTTCTTATAACGTACTCTATTTTTCTTTGACAAATAAGCCAGCAACCGTTGACGTTTTCCTAGAATTTTTCGTAGACCTCTTTGTGATAAAAAATCTTTTTTGTGCAATTCCAAATGTGAAGTAAGTCTCCGTATCTTATTGGTGAAACTGAATACTTGAAATTCAACAGAACCTTTGTTTTCTTCTTTTTCTTCTTGTGGAATAATGGAAATGAATGAATTTTTGACCATAAAAAATTTTTCTATCCTTTTTCTTTCTTTTTCATGGATTTTTCCGATCAGGAAAAATAATAAAAAAAAAAAAGGAATTATGCCGGTTATTTTAATCTAGTACACACATCTAGTACACACAAAAATTTGGATTTATTCATATACTACTTCTTTATTTTATCCAAATCAAATTGAAAATTTGATTTGGATAGAAAGGGATAATATGTTTCCACATTAACGAAAGAAAAGAATTTATTTCTATCTAAAAGGATTCCCCTAATTTATTTATTCCTATATCCAATTGAATGGATACACCATTCAATCTGTATCATTTACCAAAATATAACATAGCATATGCATACATCTTTCGGCTTTCATATACCGAAAATGTCACGGAATATAGATATATATATGATATAGGAAATATACTATTAAATTAAATAATTCTAAATCGTGGATACATATGTATCCTTGACATACTGAAACGACTGCCATTATTGGTATCAAACCAATAGCGATTCATACAAGCTAAATCTTCTAATCGGTAATTGGGCCAAAGAACAAATTTGCATTTAATGAATTTATTTGTATCCGTATTAAGATGCTTGTCCTCATCCAAAAATTTTCCAGAGTTTCTTATGTTATTTTCATTGCAAAATAATGGATTTCTATTTCTATCCGTAACATTCCAATTATGGGAATTGAAACAAATTAACATTCTCAATTCTCTGCGACGTCTAGGAGATAGAATATTTTCGGGAACAAGGAAATCATAATAATTTGTGTCCCCATTCACAAGCATATTCCCATATCGTACAATGGGTTTATCCAAATTCCTCTTATCAATATATCTTTTTTTTATGCATTTTCTATTAGTTTGGTGTTTATTGTTCTTGACCAATGAAATACTTATAGTTTGATATATAATCAATTTTCCATCCCTTTTTATAGATAGACGAATTGGTTCGATAATTAATATTCCCTTTTTTATCAATTCTGTAAGAGCTAGATCTTTCTGAATTAGCATTACATCCAGATGCATCTCTCCTCTTTGAATCGAGGATATAGCAATTTCTTTTGGATTTATCAGTCTAAGTAAGAGACAATATACCTTGATATTATTGATCATTCTTTGGTTCAAGGAGTCATCCCATCTTAATTGAAAAAGGAAATATTTTTTCAGGAAGAAATCTAGTTCTGCTTCCTTGTTTTTCTTGGATTGTTTTTTCTTCTTACCTTTTTTAATGGTAATGTCTGATCTCGCATAATTCTCTTCAATATCTTTTTTTTTGTTTTCTTTTCGTAGATCTGATACAAGATTTACTTGGTCCTGTTGCTCATTTTTTTGTTGGTTGGAATTTTCTAATTTAAGATATTTTTTTTGATGAGATATCATCTGAGGATTATTTTTTCCATTTATATTGATGTTTTTATTTTGACTTTTATTTTTATAAAAATAAAAGTCAAAAAGAAGTAATTTGATTGGTATAATCCATGGTTTAATCTTATATGCATCAAAAAGTAAGACAAATTCTGGGAAGAACCAAGATTCTAGATTTGATATGGTATGATAAACTCTTTCTTGATTCATTCCCATCCAATTTAAAAAAATACTTTTTTGATTGGATGGGTTGATTTCTTGATGAATCGTAAGAGAAAAAATATCTTTTTTTTTCAATTTGTTGTTGATTTTTTTTTCAGTCTTAGTATTTTTATCAATTTTGGTACCGATATGTGTATTGGTCCAGGTCTCAATATCGATATTTTTTCTAAGACAAAAGTGGAGAATTTGACAATCAAAATATTTTCTATCTAGATTTTTATGCGTATCAATAATATATCCTTCTTCTAGATAATCACTAATAGCTGTACTTACCAATACATAAAATGATTCGGATTTTGGTTTATTGAAATTATATGGAATTTTGTGAACCCCATTTACTTGTAATCTTGACCCATAAATATAAAAATCCTCCTTATCCCCATAGTTCATATATTTATGTGATAAAAGATCATATCTGTAGTGTTTTTTCCATTTTTCTTTTTGATTTGTCAATGAATCCGCTGCATAGTAATTTTGTTTCACGTAATGAATTAATTGGTCTTTTTCTTTTTTATATGAATCCGCTTTAATTGAGTCCTTATTTTGAATCCTATAACGTTGATTGATTCTATTTCGCCATTTTTGTGGTACTAACCGCGACCATTTGGTTTGAGATAAATTGTATTGATAATGCCCCTTTAACCAGTTTTTCCATTCAATCATTCCAGACTTATGAATTTTCTTATGTCTTGAATTGTAATCAAATATTCCTCGTGTCATACAATAATCCTTGATTTTATCCTTAATAAAAGGATAAGTCCCCTGATATTGAAGTAGAGATTTCAATTGATACTTGTTAAGTAATTGGGTTTGTGATAATTTGTAAAATACATATGCTTGGGACAAGGAGGATAAGTCATAATACATTTTTGTACTATTACTAATATTAGTATTCGAAAAGGACTTTTTTATAGTGGAAAAAAAGTTCATTGTATTTTGATCTCTTTCATCAATTCCTTCCTGATTTGTTTGATCGTTGTAAACGGATTTTTTGATTATTTTTTTTGTTGATTCAAAGAAAAGTTGGAAATAGATCCTGTGAATGGTAATCATACATAGCAAGATATCTATATATATATTTTCAATCAGAGATTTCATAAAATAATGTGATTTACGTATTAATCGTATATTTATTCTTTGGAATATCTGCCAAATATGTTTCTGTGATTTCGATCTTTTATCATCACAAGTTAGAATTATTTTTTTCTTGTCTTTTGTGATTCGTTCTATTTGATTCCTTATTGTGATTGTTCTATCAGAAAGATCTTTCATCTTTTTTTCTATGAGTGAATAATTTGTCCAATTCATGGATTGGATTTGAATGGTTGATTTGTGAATAATCTTATTATTTATTTTGGAATCTTTTCCATTTTCAGCCGTTTCATATACTTTCACCTTGCTCAATTCAAATAAGAATATTGGGTTTACTTTTTGAATTTCCTTCATTATTCGTTGAAGTATTTTAATGATCCATCTTGTTTTTTCTTTTGCAACTTTTAGAAGTAGAAATAAATCCTTTTTAACTTTTCTAACTTTTTTTTGGAGTTCTTTATAAATGGGTTCAAAAAAGGAAGGTCGTTTTCGGGGATTCCCAAAAGGGAATTCCGCTTCCATTCCCCAAACCGTTAAAAAACAAAAATTGTCTTTTTTTCTTATTTGATCCCTAGGATGAGATCGTATTTTAGATCTTCGCCAAGGTTTCAAACAGAAAGGAAATAGAATCTTTATCTGAATACCGTCTGTTAACCAATCTTTGGGAAATTCTGTTTCTGATAATTGAACACCATTATAAGTGCATTTAACATGCATTTCTCTATTCCACTCCTTCAAATCCTCATACCATTCGGGGAATTGGAATAATAACATACGGCCAATATTTTTAGCAATTATCAATGAAGGCAATACAATGTATTTTCTAAGAAAAGATTGGGTTACTAACATCAAACCTCTTATTGCTTGAGCAAATATAATGCTATCCCAAGTTTCTGATATTACTATACGCTCATTTTCCTCTTTTTTTTCTTCGTCTTTTTTCTCTTTTTCCCTTGTCTCTTCCTCCTCAAAATCAAAATGTGAAATTTGCAATTCTGGTTCTCTCCCCACCGAATTCCAAAAAATGAGATTCATCATTTCAGAGATATAAAAAGAAGAAAAAAAAAATGTTTTGTCTATTCGATCCAAAAAAAGCGGAGAATGCACATTTGCTTGAAACATTTCCCAAATAACCGTTTTACGTCTTTGAGCACGCATGGATCCTTTGATTATATCCCGACGAAAATCCGATTGTTGCGAGTAACGTATCAAAGCCACCTCTTCTGCTTGATCACTATTATTAGTATTATTTGTAGTTGTAATAGGGTTGGTATTCTGATTGTTATCAGTATAAATTACTACGCGTTTGGCTTTTCTTGAACGAATTTCATGATCTTCCTTAGATTCTTCCTCATTTTCTTCCTCCTGTTCTTCCAAATCATCAGTTAATTTGTATGACCACCGAGGAACCCTTTTACGGATTTCTTCTATTCCAATAGATTTATTTCTAATTATTGTTTGATCGTTTGGATCAGTTGTAATTACATCGAATACCCATTTTAAAGCTTTTGTTTGATTTTCTAAATCAATTCTTGTTTGCTCTCTCAATAAAGAATATTTTTTAAAATGCAAAATGGGTGCAGGCTCAAAAGGAAATTCTTTGATTGAGGTTAAGGAATTACCAATATAATTCAGTAATGATTCCCTATCAGGCGGATTCTTTTGATGTTCAAATTTTCTGGAATAATTAGAATTATTAGGAAGTAGCCCATAAATCTTATTTATCCAATTGATTTCTATGGAATCCTCCGTATCTGTAGAAGTGATTAAATCATTCATGATCATATGTGAATAGAATTTTTTTATTGTTCCACGATATGGTCCCCTCAAAAAGGGGTCATATGTTTTGGGCAAGTATTTTTGTTCGTTTTCATCATTGCATAATCTGGTCCTTTTTTCGAGCATATCTAGAGCAAGAAATCCCTTTTCTTTTTCTAGAGCTTTTG